ACGCGACGATGATTATTCTCTACAAATCATAAAGACATTGGGACCTTATACTTTGTACTAGGAGCTTGATCAGGAATAGTAGGAACAGCCCTTAGTTTAATTATTCGAGCAGAATTAGGACAGCCAGGTAGATTAATCGGAGATGATCAAATCTATAATGTTGTTGTAACTGCCCATGCTTTTATTATAATTTTTTTCATGGTTATACCAATTATAATTGGTGGATTTGGAAATTGGTTAGTTCCATTAATACTAGGGGCGCCAGATATAGCCTTTCCCCGAATAAATAACATGAGATTCTGGCTTCTTCCCCCAGCCCTTACTTTATTACTATCAAGAGGAATAGTAGAAAGAGGAGTAGGAACAGGATGAACAGTTTACCCCCCACTATCAGCAGGGATTGCTCACGCAGGAGCATCTGTAGATATAGGAATTTTCTCCCTCCACATAGCAGGAGCCTCTTCTATTTTAGGAGCGGTAAACTTTATTACTACTACAATTAATATACGATCTAATGGAATAACAATGGACCGTATACCTTTATTTGTGTGAGCAGTGTTTATTACTGCAATCCTTTTATTATTATCTTTACCTGTACTAGCAGGTGCAATTACGATGTTATTGACAGACCGAAACCTAAACACCTCTTTTTTCGACCCTGCTGGCGGGGGAGACCCTGTTTTATATCAACACTTATTTTGGTTTTTTGGACACCCGGAAGTTTATATTTTAATTTTACCCGGTTTTGGTCTAGTGTCCCATATTGTTAGGCAAGAATCAGGGAAGAAAGAAACGTTCGGTACCTTAGGAATAATTTATGCTATATTAGCGATTGGGGTCTTAGGTTTTGTTGTCTGAGCCCACCATATATTTACAGTAGGAATGGATGTTGACACCCGAGCATACTTTACATCTGCAACCATAATTATTGCGGTGCCCACAGGTATTAAAATCTTTAGGTGATTAGGTACCTTGCACGGGGCTCGCCTAACTTATTCACCTTCCTTAGTGTGAGCCTTAGGCTTTATTTTTTTATTCACTGTAGGGGGTTTAACCGGAGTAGTATTAGCAAACTCATCGATTGATATTATTCTTCATGATACTTACTATGTCGTAGCTCACTTCCACTACGTGTTGTCTATGGGAGCTGTATTTGCTATTTTTGCTGGTATCGCTCATTGATTCCCGCTTTTCACGGGCCTCACACTTAATCCTGTTTGACTAAAGATTCACTTTATCATTATATTTGTCGGGGTAAATATTACTTTCTTCCCTCAACACTTCTTAGGTTTAAGAGGAATACCACGACGATATTCTGATTACCCGGATGCCTACACAGCCTGAAACGTATTATCTTCAATCGGATCTACTATTTCTTTTGTTGGAGTTTTAGGGTTTGTATTAATTATTTGAGAAGCATTTACAGCATCCCGTCCAGTAATATTTTATATATTCCTACCTACTTCTATTGAATGACAGCATGATCTACCACCAGCAGACCATAGTTATATAGAAATTCCCTTAATCACTAACTTCTAAAATGGCAGAAAAGTGCAATGGATTTAAGCTCCATACATGAAAGACCTATCTTTCTTTTAGAAACAATGGCAACATGAGGTTACTTAGGTTTTTTAGACGGGGCCTCCCCACTTATAGAACAGCTAATTTTTTTTCACGACCACGCTATAATTGTATTAACACTTATTGTTACTATAGTGGGGTATATAATAGCCTCTTTAATAACCAATAAATACATCAACCGGTTTTTACTAGAAGGGCAAACCATCGAAATTATTTGAACAATACTACCCGCTATTATCCTTCTATTTATTGCTTTTCCCTCTCTTCGCCTTTTATATTTATTAGATGAAGTAAACGAACCTGCAATCACTTTAAAGACTATTGGGCACCAGTGATACTGAAGCTATGAATATTCTGATTTCCAGCAGATTGAGTTCGACTCTTACATAATTCCTACCAACGAACTCTCCACTAGTGGAATTCGACTTTTAGACGTAGACAACCGAGCGGTCCTCCCCATAAACACACAAGTTCGAGTATTAATTACTGCAGCAGATGTAATTCACTCTTGAACTGTCCCCTCCCTTGGGGTAAAAGCGGATGCCATCCCAGGTCGCCTAAACCAAGTTAGGTTTTTAATAAACCGACCTGGTCTATTTTACGGGCAATGTTCAGAAATTTGCGGTGCAAACCATAGTTTTATACCTATTGTAGTAGAATCAGTATCAGTGGATGCTTTCCTTAATTGAATTAATACTATAAGGGAGGAATCATTAAGTGACTGAAAGTAAGTATAAATCTTTTAAATTTATTATAATAGACACGCCTATTCTTAATGAAAAAATTAGTTAATAAATAATATAAGCTTGTCAAGTTTAAGTAACTAAATTAAATAGTATTTTTTAATTCCTCAAATATCCCCTTTATTATGACTTAATTTATATTTCTTCTTTTTCCTCGCTTTTATATTGTTTACTGTAATAACCTATTACACACATACCCCTAAAATAAGAGAACAAGAGAGATTAAAAACACAGGCTCACCAAATAAATTGAAAATGATAACAAACCTATTCTCAGTCTTTGACCCATCAACTTCTTTAATAAACACACAGTTGAATTGAATATCCACCTTTATTGGGTTTTTTATAATCCCAATTACATTTTGAATATTACCTAACCGCCTATTTTTTATATGAGACACACTACTAAAAACCTTACACACTGAATTTAGGGTTTTATTAGGGCCAAAATCATCAGTAGGTAGAACACTCCTTTTTGTTACTTTGTTTTCAATTATTGTATTTAATAATTTTATAGGCCTTATACCATACGTTTTCACAAGTACTAGACACCTAGCAATAACACTAACCTTATCTTTACCATTGTGATTAGGGTTTATACTCTATGGTTGAATCAACCACACAAAACACATATTTGCGCATTTAGTCCCCCAAGGAACCCCAGCCTTTTTAATACCATTTATGGTATTAATTGAAACCTTAAGAAATGTTATACGCCCAGGAACCTTAGCTGTCCGACTGGCCGCTAATATAATTGCAGGACATTTATTATTAACTTTACTGGCTTCTACTGGCCCCAGTTTAAGCACTTCAATCTTAAACTTATTAATTTTATCTCAAATCTTACTACTTATACTTGAAGCGGCCGTCGCTGTTATTCAATCTTATGTGTTTGCAGTTTTGAGTACATTATATGCAGGAGAAGTTAACTAATGTCAGATCACGGACACCACCCCTACCACCTTGTAGATATAAGACCCTGACCACTTACAGGATCTATTAGAGCCATAATACTAACAACCGGTTTGGTTAAATGGTTCCATAAGTTTCAATTTGATTTATTTGCGCTAGGACTATTAGCAGTACTTCTTACCATAATCCAATGGTGACGAGATATTACACGAGAAGGCACTTATCAAGGACTACACACTGCAGTTGTAACTGTTGGGTTGCGATGGGGTATAATTTTATTTATTACCTCAGAAGTATTATTCTTTTTTTCTTTTTTTTGGGCTTTCTTTCAACGCAGACTAGCCCCTGCTGTAGAAATTGGTATTAGTTGACCTCCCGTAGGGATTATAACCTTTAACCCATTCCAAATCCCGCTCCTGAATACCGCCATTTTATTGTCCTCAGGAGCTACCGTTACTTGAGCCCACCACGCTATTATAGAGAGTAATCACTCACAAGCCTTGCAAGGCCTAGGAATTACTATTGTATTAGGTGTTTATTTTACAGCCTTACAGGCCCTTGAATACTTCGAAGCCTCTTTTACAATTGCAGACTCCGTTTATGGTTCCACCTTCTTTGTAGCGACAGGCTTTCATGGGTTACATGTAATTATTGGTTCTACTTTTTTAGCTGTCTGTTTTTACCGTTTATATATATGCCATTTTTCCAGCCATCATCATTTTGGGTTTGAAGCCGCAGCCTGATATTGACATTTCGTAGACGTGGTATGATTATTTTTATACATCTCTATTTATTGATGAGGGGGATAATCTTTTTAGTATAAAAAGTATATTTGGCTTCCAACTAAAAGGTCTAGGCATAAAACCAAGAAAAGATAATGATTATTTCAAGAATAGCTATTATAATTACATTTATTATCTCTACTGTGGTAATAATAATCTCTTTCCTAGTAAGAAAGAAAACGATTACAGACAGCCGAGAAAAAAACACTCCGTTTGAATGCGGATTTGACCCCAAAGGATCAGCTCGTCTCCCATTCTCCCTACGATTCTTCTTAATCGCGGTTATCTTTCTTATCTTTGATGTGGAAATTACACTACTTTTACCCCTGGCTACAATTCTAAAATTAGTAAATGTTTTTAGATGATTATTTACAGGGGCTTTTTTTATTCTAATTCTCTTACTTGGTTTATATCACGAATGAAACCAGGGAGCTCTTGATTGAGCAGATTAAGGATAGTAGTCAAATATGATATCTGATTTGCATTTAGAAGGTGTTACAAAGTTAGCCTATCTTAAAACTCAATAGGTAAAAAGCGAACCATTGCAATCAGTTTCGACCTGACACTTGATATTAAATTATCTTTACCTAATTTAACCAAAACCAAAATAGAGGTATATTATTGTTAATAATAGAAATGAAAAGTTTTTTTTTCTGGTTAAGGAAATAAACTGAAGTGAGGAAAAGCTACTAACTTTTAACTTAAGCGGTTAAATCCCGTTTTTATTTCTGCTTTTATGGTGTAAGTAAACACATTACATTTTCAATGTAAAAATAAGAATTTATTCTTTTAAAGTAACAGTATTCTAATTTTAATGAACGACAATTTGTATTTGTAGGTTGAAACAACCTCCTTAACATCTTCAGTGTTATGACCTAGTCTATAGACTATACAAATTATATAATAATAATAGAAACTACGGCCCAGAATAAAAAGGTTATTATATATAATTTAATTCTATTATCTTGTATTTTTTCTAATAAAACAGAACTTTTTATTAAAGAACTATGTAAATTGTGACCCCCTTTATTTTCGAACCAACCTTGGTCCCCTATTTTATGAAGATATAAACCGTTTAACAAAAACTGGAATATTAGATTTTGAGTAGACAAAAAAGGAAGAAATCATATTCTTCCCCTAAAAACAACGGCTTTATAATAATTTAAAGAGTTCAAAATGAATAAAAAAGAACCTAAATAATAACATAACCCACCCAAGCACCTAAAACACATACAAATAACACCAACCATTTTATAAAAACCACTTAAACAAATCACATAAGGATAAGGAACAATTAACCAACTTAATATAGCACCAGCTGCTACAGCCCCAAGAGCCAACAATAACATAGGATTTGTTAATAAACTTCTTTCATCATTAACAGAATGTAAACTTCCTATATTGAAACCACCTGTAATAGAATAATAAACCAAGCGTGCCGTATAACAAACGGTTAACCCAGTAGCAAATACATATATAAAAAAAGAAATATAATTAATCGAACCCATGAATGCTATTTCCAAAATCAGGTCTTTTGAATAAAAACCAGCCATGAAAGGCATACCACACAAGGCTAAATTAGCCAAATTCATATAAAAAGTAGTTAAGGGTATTAACTTACTTAAACCCCCTATTATACGAATATCTTGATAATCCTTGGCACTATGAATAATAACCCCAGCACATATAAACAAAAGAGCCTTAAATAATGCATGCGAAAGTAAGTGAAAGAAAGCTAAATCGGCCAGACCAAAACCTAAAACCCTTATCATAACACCTAGTTGACTAAGAGTAGATAAAGCAATAATCTTTTTCAGGTCATACTCAAAATTGGCACCTAAACCCGCCATAAATATTGTCGTCCCCCCCAGAAGTAGTAACAACTGAGACAATTTTCTACCATGTATTGCCGGTTCAAACCGGACTAATAAATAAACCCCAGCCGTTACTAGTGTAGAAGAATGAACTAAAGCAGACACGGGAGTAGGAGCAGCCATGGCAGCAGGTAACCAGGCAGAAAAAGGGATCTGAGCTCTTTTAGTTATAGCAGCTAATACAACTAAAAAAGATAACAAGCCTATTGAAATGTCATTACAAATAGAATTTAAATAAAACACAAAATTTCACCCGCCATAAACAGACAACAAGGAAATTGCTAACAAAATAGCCACATCCCCCACTCGATTAGACAAGGCAGTTAATATACCTGCAGCCCCTGATTTCTCATTTTGATAATAAATAACCAAACAATAAGAAACTAGACCTAATCCATCTCAACCTAATAAAATACTAATCAAATTAGGACTAATAATTAAAGCAACCATGGAAACAACAAACATTAAAACCAGGTACACAAAACGATTTATATTTGAATCTCCTTCTATATAACCCCCCCTATAATAAATAACCATAGAAGAAATCAATATGACAAACCCCAGAAACAATAGTGATATTCAATCGAGGATTAAAGTCATCACAACTGAATTACTGTTTGTTCTAATAATTTCCCATTCAATAAAATAACCTACACTTTTATATAAGGAAAACAAAGCCATCAATAATCTTGTTCTAGAGCCTAACAAAAGAAATACCATACTAGTTAAATATATTTTTAAACCCCATTGCACGATCTAAAATAACTTTAAGTTATATCCCTGGGCCCACAAACCAGCATTTTTTATAAACTATTTAAATTAAAAAGCAAATAATATAATCCTCCCCACTATAAATATTAAATTTAAAGGCAACCAGTGTAATATCAAGACTAAATACTCTCGCACCTTACCACTACAACAAGAGAAAACCCCATTATAAAATTTACCATGTTGTCTAATAGAAAACAAATATAAAGTATATGCTGCCCTGAAAAAAGAGAGAAAACCGACCCCGATTATATTAAAACTACTTCAATTTATAATACTAATAATTAACTGGATTTCCCCCAGTAAATTCAAAGTAGGAGGTGCGGCTATATTTCCCGCACATAATAAAAACCATCACATGGCTATGGTAGGCATAATATTCAATAAACCTTTATTAATCAATAAGCTACGACTACCCAACCGCTCATAAACCATATTAATCATAAAAAATAAGCCAGAAGAACACAAACCATGCCCCACTATTACAACAATAGCTCCGTTGACCCCTCATCAGTTAAAAATACTAACACCGCATAATACTATTCCTATGTGAGCTACGGAGGAGTATGCAATAAGTGCTTTAATATCGACCTGGCGTATACACATTAAGCTTACTAAAACACCTCCTACAAGACTAATACTAACTCAAATCCAACAAAGCTTACTATTAACCCCCCTAAATAAAGGAATAACCCGTAACAAACCATAACCCCCTAATTTAAGTAAAACCCCTGCTAAAATTATAGAACCCGCAACAGGAGCCTCAACATGAGCCTTAGGTAACCATAAATGAAAAATGAATATGGGGAGTTTCACAATAAAAGCAAAAACACTCGCCATATATCAGATCTTATAAATAAAAGAACACCCAAAAACTTCTGAAGTTAACCCTAAAGTCAAAGAACCTCCTTTACTATACAGGACTATTAATGAAACCAGTAAAGGTAGAGAAGCCGTCAATGTATAAAACAATATATAAATACCAGCCCCAATTCGCTCCGGTTGATAACCCCAACCTAAAATCAAAATTAAAGTAGGGATCAAAGAGGCCTCAAACCTAATATAAAAAAGGAGAAGGTCGGTAGAAGAAAAAGTCATAATCAAAAAAAAAACTAAAAAACAACAGGTTATAATAAAAATACTATAAAAATTATTTTTGTCTATAATAGCCTGACTTCTTATTAACACCAACAGTATAATCCAAAACCTAAGAAGAATTAAAATATAACTCAATCAATCAAACCCCAGACCATAACTGAGTATCCTCATGTGAAAATCGTGTTTACAACACAATAAATATAAAACAAAGAGAAAAACTATACCCAACTGAACACCATATCATCTTCTAAAACCCAAGATCAAAAAGAAAGAACCTAATACAAATTTTAACATTGAAGAGTAGTAAAACTAGAGAAACGATCATTGCCGTGGGTGCGAATAATAGAAACTAAAATAGATAAAGCTAAAGCCCCCTCACACGCCGCAAATGTTAAAAAAACCAAAGTAAAATAAACCTCTTGTCCTAAATAAGAAAAAATAACGGTCAAAGACCAAAAAATACCCAATATTATGTACTCTAATCTTAAAAGGGAACTTAACAAATGCTTACGTTTAGAAACAAAACCCCAAACACCACTCAAAATTATAATCACCCTAGCTAATAAATAGAAATTAAGTCTTAACATTTGTTTTAATAGTTTAACGCAGAACTTTGGTCTTGTAAACCAAAAGTGAATTATTTAATTCTTAAAAGCATCAAGGAGAGGAGACAACTTCCTATCTTTAATTCCCAAAACTAATATTTTTATTCAAACTACCCCTTGATATTTCTTATATTTTAATATTATACCTAACCTCAATAACCCTTAGTTTAGTTTTTATTAGCCTCAAACACCCGTTAGCTATAGGCATAATATTATTACTACAAACCTTGGTTATTTGTGCCGTCACAGCACTAATAAACTTTTATGTTTGATTCTCATACATTCTTTTTCTAATTTTTTTAGGAGGAATACTAGTCCTGTTTATTTATATTACTTCTTTAGCCTCAAACGAAATATTTCAATTTTCATTTAAAATAACCTCTTTATTTGTTATTATAATGGGAGCAGCTACCCTATTATTAACAATAGACCCGTTATTACTAGACTTCAAACTAGCTCTTTCTGACTTACAAACCCTTATAAACACCTCTTATAACAGCCAAATAGTTTTAATTGGAAATATTTACTCTTCAAACACAATAAAAACCACTTTGTTTATAATTTTATATTTATTATTAACCCTGATCGTAGTAGTAAAAATTACATACACTTTTTTAGGACCCTTACGAATATTAACAACCTATGACAATACCTATTCGTAAATCACACCCTCTGTTTAAGATTATAAACGGGGCTATTGTTGATATGCCAGCACCCTCCAATATTTCCATTTGATGAAACTTTGGTTCTTTATTGGGCTTGTGTTTAGTTGTTCAACTTGCCACTGGTTTATTCTTGGCTATACACTACACAGCTCACATTGATTTAGCCTTTTCCAGTGTGGCCCATATTTGTCGAGATGTTAACTACGGCTGATTACTACGAACTATCCATGCCAACGGGGCTTCATTCTTTTTCATTTGTTTATACCTTCACGTCGGCCGTGGTTTATACTATGGTTCTTATTTATTTATACACACTTGAATAGTAGGAGTAATTATCTTATTTTTAGTAATAGGAACTGCTTTTATAGGATATGTTTTACCTTGAGGCCAAATGTCTTTTTGAGGAGCAACAGTAATTACCAATTTATTATCTGCGGTCCCTTATGTTGGAACAGATTTAGTTCAATGGGTTTGAGGAGGTTTCGCAGTAGACAACGCAACTTTGACCCGTTTTTTCACCTTCCATTTTCTATTTCCCTTTATGGTAGCAGCGGCCACTATGGTTCACATTTTATTTCTTCATCAAACAGGATCTAGGAACCCATTAGGATTAATTAGAAATATCGACAAGGTCCCTTTTCATCCTTACTTTACATTTAAAGACATTGTTGGTTTTGTTTTTATATTAATAGCTTTAATCTTACTTAGTTTATTTGACCCTTATATACTAGGAGACCCAGAAAACTTTATTCCCGCGAACCCCATAAGTACTCCTTTACATATTCAACCAGAATGATATTTCCTATTCGCTTACGCAATCCTTCGGTCAATTCCCAATAAACTTGGAGGAGTTATCGCACTAGTGGCCTCGATTGCTATTTTGTTTATTATACCTTTCACGCAGAAAGCAAATTTCCGAGGATTAACCTTTTACCCCCTCAACCAAATCATATTTTGATCTATAGTAGTAATTGTCGTTTTATTAACATGAATTGGGGCCCGGCCCGTAGAAGAACCCTATGTATTAACAGGACAAATTTTAACAGTGTTATACTTTGCCTATTATCTACTTAGTCCTATCTCTTTTATATTCTGAGATAAAGTCCTTAGATAAATTATTTGGCCGAGTTATTAGGCAGATATTTTGAAAGTATCTTACAGAGATTTAACCCTCTAATAATTTAAAGCATTAAAAGTAGAATCATTTTTACAAAATTACAATACCTAAATATATTTTTAAACCCATAAAGAACAACAGATAATTTAGAGATACAGGTAAGAACCTCTTTCAAGACAAATATATTAGCTTATCATAACGGAACCGGGGTAGAGTACCCCGTACCCAAATAAAACTGAAAACAATAAAAGCAAGTTTTAAACAGAAACTCAACCTCCTTGGACTACACCCTATGAATAAGATAACAAACAATGCTCTTATGAACAGAATTCTTCTATATTCAGCTAGAAAAATAAGCGCGAAACCCCCACCACTATATTCAACGTTAAACCCAGACACTAATTCAGACTCTCCTTCTGCAAAATCGAAAGGAGTTCGATTTGTCTCGGCCAAACAAGAAACAAACCAAACCCCAGCTAGAGGTAAAGACAGTAATACAAGCCAACACTCAGATTGAAAATTAGTGAACAAGTTTAAATTAAACCCTCCTACTAAAAAAATAAAGGACAATAAAATTAAAGCAAGACTTACCTCGTAAGAAATTGTTTGAGAAACTGCCCGGAGCCTACCCAACAAGGCATATTTGGAATTAGAAGACCAACCCGCTCCTATCAGGGTATACACACCTAACCTAGTACAACAAAGAAAAAATAAAGAACCTAAACTAAACCTTAATAAACCCGTTTCATAGGGAATTACTAATCAAACAATCAACGAAATAAACAACCTAAAAATAGGGGATAAATAATAAGGCAAGAAGTTCCTTATAACAGGCAAAGCTTGCTCTTTCGTAAACAGTTTTACAGCATCCGCAAAAGGCTGAAGAATCCCAATAAAACCTAATTTATTAGGTCCCTTACGAATCTGGATATAACCCAACACCTTTCGTTCTAACAAAGTAAAGAAAGCCACACTAACTAAAACACAAATTATTAAAATGATATAGTTGATTAACATTATAATTGTCACTATTAAGTAAGATTATAACCTTATTTTTAGATCCTAAGTCTAATGCACTTTTCTGCCAACTTAACAAATTAATATTATTCATTGAAAACAAAATGTTTGATTTACTAAATCCTTTCGTACTAAAGCAAATTAAATATTTATGGAAGATAGAAACCAACCTGGCTTACGCCGGTCTGAACTCAAATCATGTAAGGATTTAAAGATCGAACAGATCTACCGTTAGAACTGCTACACCCTAAGGCAACCCTTAATTCAACATCGAGGTCGCAAACTTTTCTTTCGATGTGAACTCTCAAGAAAAATTACGCTGTTATCCCTAAAGTAACTTGTTCTTATAATCACTAATAGTGGATCAACTTATTTACAATTATAATTGTTCTCAAAAACAAAAGCAGTTGACCAAAAACATACTTTTACCGCCCCAGTAAAATAATGATTTTTTTTTGTAGAACAAAAATTATACAATTTACAACGAAAAAAAGCACTATGAAGCTTTATAGGGTCTTATCGTCCCTCCATTCCATTTAAGCTTTTTTACTTAAATATTAAATTTTAATTATAGTACTGAGACAGTTTCCATCTTGTCCGACCATTCATACAAGCCTCTAATTAAGAGACTAATTATTATGCTACCTTCGCACGGTCAAAATACCGCGGCCCTTTAATTAAATATCAGTGAGCAGGCCAGACCATATAAAACCAACATATGGACATGTTTTTGATAAACAGGCAGAAGGAAAGATTGCCGAGTTCCTTAATACAAATACTATTTTAATAACATTTGACTATTATCCCGTAATAATTTCTAACACAAGATATTATACTAATAATTTAATTATAACCATAAATGTAAATATTAAATTAAGTTTTTTAATAAACTGGATTAAAATGATTTTAAATATTAAATAAGAAGCAACATAATCTATAACGATATTTAAACATGACTGATCTTAAGTCTAGTTAAGTTACTCGGTGGTAATCATTTATAATAAATTTATTATAGGACAAGAAGCTTTTCCTTCCTAACCTAATCTTTTAATAAAGTTATACTTTAAAAAATAAATTGAATTTATTTATTAAAAAACCAGATACTTGTTAGTACGTATAAAATTTCATTTCTAGTAAACAATTAATAATAACTATACCACGTTAACTATTATTATAAACTAGCTCACTAAACTTCGGGATTTTTAAGAATAATAAACTCAATTTTTAAACCCCCTGATACACAAGGTACTATTACAAAAATATACTTTTAAACAATTATTTTTTCATTTATTTCAACTTTCCTTTACAGTACTTTTTAATTATCACCTGAAACCAAATTTCTTTATTAAATACTATTATTAAAAAGATAACATAGATTATTTTCATTACATTTTATAACTACACAAAAAAAAAATAGATCAGTATATATTTCAAAATAAATCGAATTGCACGATATCCTTTTCAACGTAAGTGAAATGCTCAACTAACCAAGCTCTATTTTGCATTCTAGAGACACTTTCCAGTACCCCTACTATGTTACGACTTATCTCACTTTGTAATGAGAGCGACGGGCGATGTGTACATACTTCAGAGCTTTTATCAATACGGCCTACTAAAAACCGTAATTACTATTAAATCCACCTTTTATTGACTGGTTTAAAATCAATTTCCGTTTTTATAAATTAAAATGTAGCTCATTCGACTCGTATTTATTAGCTACACCTTGATCTGATATACTATAAACAAAATATATTTAGATAATTAAACACCTTTTAATATTATCTAATAACGACGGTATATAAACTGATTACAAAATACGTAAGATTTTTTGAGGATTATCAATTACTGAACAAGCTCCTCTAACTAGACTAAAGTACCGCCAAACTCTTTGGGTTTCAAGACAATAACTATATATTACCCCGGTTATTTTATTTTAGTTTAAGAATAACAGGGTATCTAATCCTGGTTTATAACTTAAATTTCTAGGCTTCTTATACACTAACCACTATAAAAACAATCTTTTAGTTATTTGTTTCACTTATACCTAATAACTTGCTTTTCCTGTTACAGTAATCACAATAACCTTTTTTAACCAAACTTCATTCACTTAACCTCACAGTATAACCGCGGCGGCTGGCACAATTTTAGCCAGGTTTTATAATGATTTCCTAATTCTAACTTATGTTAATTAATTAATACTATGTGCTGAGAATTAAAGACTTAAAACACCATCTTACCCGAATAAACAACTTTTTAAACTTTTTATTAAATTGTCTCACATAAATTTACATGCACTATTATCATAAAGAAAATGACTAGCCAGAGTCAAACTTTAACTAACAACAATAACCTCGGAGTAAAACAAAAATCGAACCATTTATTATTTCGCATCAAAATACGAAAGATATAAGAACGAACGTAATCACTGAAATTATTAAAAAGAACGCCTCCCTCCATTTATAGTCTCCTACAAACTTCTGTTCCCAAATCATCAGTTTTAACTAACAACAATAACCTCGGAGTAAAACAAAAATCGAACCATTTATTATTTCGCATCAAAATACGAAAGATATAAGAACGAACGTAATCACTGAAATTATTAAAAAGAACGCCTCCCTCCATTTATAGTCTCCTACAAACTTCTGTTCCCAAATCATCAGTTTTAACTAACAACAATAACCTCGGAGTAAAACAAAAATCGAACCATTTATTATTTCGCATCAAAATACGAAAGATATAAGAACGAACGTAATCACTGAAATTATTAAAAAGAACGCCTCCCTCCATTTATAGTCTCCTACAAACTTCTGTTCCCAAATCATCAGTTTTTTTATTAAGACTAATTGCATAATAACTTCTAATATCTAATTGACACCATATATCGCCTTAATTAAATGTTATCAACTAAGAAAAGATAAAATAAGCTTTTATATACGATACAATAACATTTAATGATTAACTGATATTCTATATTGTTCTAACTAAATGCTATTAACTAGGAAAAGATAAAATAAGCTTTTATATATTGTATATAAGATCAATAATCAACTGTATAGTTATTTGTCTTATTTACTTACGTTATACTCTCCCAAGTACTTCAGTAAATAATAATCAAATAACTATACAGTCGTATATTTTATATAAATAATTTAATTAGTATTAAGGAGATATAAATAAAGTTTAAAAGCAAAAATATGTTCATAATCTTTTAAATAATTATAATTTCTTTAATAAAATCAGCTTCTTTTTTAGCTAATAGTTTTTTTCTTTTTTTAATACAAAACAATAATAGTTACTTTAAAATCTTCATTTAAGATTGTTTTTTTCAATAAATAAAATAACTGTCAACCCTACTGACAATTTTTATAACTTCCCTAAACCCCAACCCTTGTGACCATAATAAGTTCTTTCACAAAAGGAAACAAAATTATTCCATATTTAGAGCAAAACACGAAGTTATTAAAAAGAAAAGTTTTATTTAAAACACAATCCTATCAAATGAAGTGCCTGAAAAAGGGTTATCTTGATAGGATAAAACATGTAAAAATAAGTTTTACCTTTATTATACTCAATGGGGGCAGACCCATTACCCTAAGAATCAAAATCTAATGTGCCACTACACTAGAGTATAAAATGTTAGTTCAAAAAGATAAGCTAACTAAGCTAGTGGGCCCATACCCCGTATATGAGGGTATAAACCCCTCTCTTTTTAATTTTCTTAATTCCTTCCCATATTTTATTCTTCTCCACTTTAAGATTCGGGGTTATGATAGCGGTATCTTCTTCTTCTTGGTTCACAGCTTGAATAGGCCTAGAACTAAACCTTTTATCTTTCATTCCTTTAATTTCTTCAGAGACCAACCAGTTTTCCTCTGAAGCTAGACTAAAGTACTTTTTGACCCAAGCTTTGGCCTCGGCTATAATCCTATTAGCTTCTTCTGCTATAGTTGCAGGAATCGGGTTTTCTTATTATCTTCTGACGATTGCCTTATTAATCAAAATAGGTGCAGCTCCTTTTCATATATGATTTCCCATAGTTGCGGAGGGGGTGGGCTGATTACAATTCATTATTTTATCTACAATCCAGAAAATCGCACCAATAGCTTTAATATCATATACAATTGAAGACTCCTATTGACTTATTTTAATTGTTGCAGCTTTTTCCGCAATAACAGGAGCCCTAGGGGGAATCAACCAAATAATACTACGGAAGCTAATAGCTTATTCCTCAATCGGCCACACAGCATGAATATTATCCACGCTTCTTGTAAGAGAATCCCTGTGATTTATTTACTTTGGAGTCTACTGTATTACCTCTTCCACAATTGCAATTTTCTTTTACTACAAGCAAGCTTATCACCTAAATCACCTACTCTCCGGGAGAATACAAAACCCCCCACAAAACTGCATCATATTTATATCACTACTCTCCCTGGGAGGGCTTCCCCCTTTCACAGGTTTTATTCCCAAATGAATTACCATTCAAGAACTAACTATAACTAGTTACACCTTCCTCACCTTTTTTCTTATTGTGGGCACTTTAATTAACCTTTACTACTACCTACGACTTACGTTAGCCTCCTTTATAATGGCCTCACCTATACTCAAATGACAATTCTTGGAGCAGAACAGAACAAGGAAGATAACTACTCTATTATTTCTCTTAAACCTGGTTGGTTTATTATCGTCCCCCATAGTTTACATAATAAGCTAAAACAAAGAGCTTAAGTTAAACAAACTAAAAGACTTCAAACCTTTCAATATGAGTACAACTCTCTTAGCTCTTACTAAAAGCCCCAACGGCAAGTGTATCTTCAGGATTGCAGCCTGACGTTTTTATTAAACTATGAGACTTCATTCTTGATAAAGGAGGCAAACACCTCGTTAATAGATTTACAGTCTATCACCTAACTCTCAGCCACTTTATC